ATAAGAGGATCAAACCATTTCTTCTGACTCTTTTTCAAATTCGATAAATGTTGGTTGATCGTATATTTCATTATAGTTATATGATTCAGAGTATCATTTCCTATTTGATCCCTTTGAATTCCATATTCGAAGTTGCGATCGGATCTATTCATTAAAAAGAATCGATTCGATACATTTCTTATGTACCCATAGGTGCTATATTGGATTTGAATCAGATTTCGGATCAATCTATATTGATTGACTGCCTCCATTATGTTGTTGCTAGCAAATACCGCTGTTTTTAGTTTGGGATCTTCCAACTCATTCCCGCAGTAGATCCGGACCGATTTTTTTCTGATCCTTCGAGAAAAAGATTCATTCTCCTCATAAAAAAGAGGAGGTAGAACCAATAAAGATTTCTTTTTCGATTCATCTCTGGAGTTGAATACCTCATTCAAGAATCTTTTTTGATCCAACCCGTAGGAATCAATAGAAAAGGCAAATCCCCTATGATACACCAGATCTGGCTCGGTTATTGATAGAGTGAATAGATCCGCCATTTCTGGGAATCTCTCTTCTGATTCAAAAAAATCGTGGCGTAACGCGTATCCCCCTTTGTTCCGGTCATGGAATAGATGAAAGAAATCAAAAAATGGATTTTTGTTCAAGAATGAAATCTTATTGGAACTGTCCATATCCGGTTCATCCTTCGGAACCATATCACATCCCGGATCTGGTTCCGAAGGATGAATTGAGACGGTATCTTGTAAATACGTAATTATCTTGAATATATCAACCATTTCTTTCTTTTCCGCTCGCCTGGAAGGGACAAAAGAAACATCTTGTTTTTTCTTCAACAATTTATGATCTCTAGTGGACCTCTCAGTAGGATTCGAACCCAGATGAAGTTCTGACCATCTGTCAGAGAAAAAAGAACGAATTGATCTTGTAGGATTCCCAAGAAATTCTTCGATTTCTTCCGGAAGCAGATGATTATTCATCCGCTTCTCAGGTTCCGTGAATAGCCAGGACATGGAGGAAGATCCAAAAAGGCATTTCGGGAATCGATCTGATTCTATCTCTGTTCGTAAGGAAGGATCCCAAAGAATCGATCTCTCTTTTAGTTGCTGAATCTCTGTTTGATCGATCAATGTGTGATATTCTGAATTCTCATTTCTAACGGAATCGAAATGATCTCTGGATTGATCAGAAGAAGATCCTTTCCATTGGCTAGAATCCGTTACTTGAACGAAAATAGATCTTGTGGAATCATATTGAATATTTGACAATACATTCCGTACCTTGCTAAAAAACCGATCCTTGTTTACCAACCACACATTGTCTAACCAAATCCAATTCTCTCTCGAGACGTTCCTCAAAAAATCCGATTCGTGCTGATTCTTCCCCCAACTAACGAAGAGATCTTGGCGGAATTGCCACATATGAAATTGAGCACAATTTTGCAAAGAAATACCCCACTTGTTTCTCGAGAAGAGATGGGAAACATGCTCAATATCATTGGATTGCATAGTTGCCCCAGCTCCTTGTTGTTTGAAGAAACTCTCCCCCTGAATTGGTCTTTTTTCACGAAAAGCAGACATGAGATAACAAATCAAGTCTTTCCCTAAGATTTCGAATAGCTGTCCCGAATTCAAGTTGATTATGTTTCGTTTCTTCCTCGGAGAAAGACGATCAAACAATTCCCAATCATGGTCCTTGCGGATCGGATCATCCGTATAGGATAAAAAAAGAAACTCCAGATATTTGCTATCTTTCTCTTTGAATGAGATCTCAATTCCAGCTACGGTTTCATTAGATATCTGACAACTAGAATCCCTCTTTTTTCCGATCCGGTTCCTCCACCACCGCGAACCCCGGTTAGATTCAGGCATGATACGCTTTTTCTTTCTTGGGAGAACCCAAGTACTCTCTTGCGGATCCATGAAACAACTCTCAGAAATCTTTTTCCTTTTTGGAAGATACAGGAGCGAAACAATCAACCTATTTCTATTGGAAGACCAAAAAGATTCTTCCAATGTCTCCTTTCTGGGTCCAATGGAATTCATAGGTATAGGAAGAAGCCCCATCAAATAGAGATTTTTTCTTTCAACCATCTTTCGATTGTTAATACGAGATATAAGGACCACTACTACAAGCAGTACTACACCTTTGATCGTGAAATATCGATTGCTTGTTGCACCCTGTGAATCACGTGAAAGTAGGATACTCCAAATTCGGGGGTCAAAGAGTTTCATAAAACGTTCTTGGTGGAAAAAAATGTGAGTGAAAGATCCCACTGAATCGAATTTGATCCATGAATCTAAGAAATAGTGAGAATTCTTGATCTCTCTCAATTCGAATATCCAGGATTTGAATTGATGTCGTTTCATTGATTCCTCCTAAAGATTTCATTTCAATTGGAATTTGGTTATTCACGATTCCCTGTTAAGCATCCATGGCTGAATGGTTAAAGCGCCCAACTCATAATTGGCAAATTCGTAGGTTCAATTCCTGCTGGATG